TGTAAGAAAGACAAAGGGTTAGTCATTGGGTTCATGCCCCAAATAAGTGAGTTCGAATCTCTCTCTTACACAAAATAAAAATTATAAAAAAAAAGGAGGATAACTAAGATAAATTAAAATTAGACGATTTTTTTCGAAATGGCGTTCAGTTGCTTATTGGCTGTTTTTCCATAAAAGTGATTTTTTTAATTTGAATTGAAACATCTTATTACTAAGTAAAAATCAAACGAGATTCCGAGAGTGGCAGAGAGTGAAATTGGAGTTGTGCTTGTGGTGGTCATAGATCTTGCTTAAACATTAGTTTATACTGATAATGAGAGTACTGTAAGGGAAAGTTGAAAGAGAGTTGAAAGGAATTTGAATTTTTTATTTTTAAAGTAGCTTTAAAAAAGCGTACCTTTTGTATAATGGGTAAAAGAGATTTATTTGGCATATTTAAAATGGAAAATTTTAAGTAATTTTTTTTTAGTTAAGTTCCCCGAAACCAAGTGATTTAATCATGAATTGTGTGAGCAAAAACTGGTGATTGTGGCAAAAATCTCAGAAAATTTGTGATTAGGGGTGAAAGGCTAATCGAACTTGGAAATAGCTGGTTTTCTGCGAAAACTATTTAAGTAGTGTTCTTTTTGTTTTTATTTTAATTGTCATTTTAAAAAAAACAAAAATAAAAAAAAAAAGTAAACAAACAATAAATAAAAAGATTTTTTGTTAAAAGAGAAAGCTCAAATCAGAAGCTATTGTCATTTTTTTTTTCTTTAGTTTAAAAAAAAATTAAATTTAGACAATAAAAATGTAGGCTTGGAACCAGCCATCTTTTAAAAAGTACGTAGTTGTTTATTTAAAAATTTTAAATTTTTTTATAATTTTGATGGTTAAAATAAAACAGAAGCTCTGAAAATAATTATATATTTTGTAGCAGAATAAATTGTTTTTTAGTTTGAAAAATTTTTTTTAATACATCGTATTCAATTGTAATAATTTTTACATAAGTAATCTAAATATTATTTTTTTTTCTTAAGACTACCTTGGTCAAGGGTAATACAGTTTCTAAAAAAGAAATTTTTTATGAAGATTTTTTATAAAATATATAATATCGGGAAAAGAAAAAAAAAGAACTGTTTTTCTAATTAAAGAAAGAAAAAAAAAAGAAAAACATTTTTTTAAGGAACTCGGCAAAGTTAAACTTCGACTGTTTACCAAAAACATAGCTTTTTGATCTTTATAAAAGGTGAAACCTGCCCGATGGTTGTATCTTAATGTGTTTGTCTCGCCTGCTAATAAAGACAATTAAATGGCCGCGGTAACACCGACTGTGATAATGTAGCGTAATCAATTGTCAATTAATTGTTGACCGGTATGAATGGTGCCCCGAAAGTTTTTCTGTCCTAAAAAAATATTCAATGAAATTAAATTTGTAGTGAAGATGCTACATTTTAATTGTTAGACGAGAAGTCCCCATGGAGCTTTACTGTAAGCTTATATATATAAATTTTTTTTTTTATAAGCAAGACAGTTTTGTTGGGGCGACAGTTTTTTAAAAAGTAACGAAAATGAACTATGACGCATGTTTAACTTTGAAATTTTTTTAATTGATGAGACATTTTTGGTGTGTTTTTTGATCCGTTATTTTGAATGAAAAAAATAACGAAAACAAATAAAAGTTACCCTGGGGATAACAGCGCAATAAYGTTTGAGAGTTAATTAACGACAGTGTTTGCGACCTCGATGTTGAATTGTAACGTCCTACGGTGTAGTCACTCGTAAGGGTTGGTTTGTTCATCCATTAAAGTTATACATGATTTGAGTTAAAAGCGTGGTGACACAGCTTGGTTTCTATCTACAATTAGAAAACAAAAATATGTTGTTTTTTCGTACGAAAGGATCAAAAATCAATAGTTCCCTTAATATAACTATTCTTTAAATTAGGATTGCTTCTAAAAATAAAAAGAAATATTTTTGTTTGTTGTTTTTATTAATGTATCTTTTAGTTTTATTTTTTCCTTTAATTGGAGCTGTTTTAACAGGTTGTTTTGGAAGAAAAATTGGAGAAAGAGGAGCGGGGATTTTAACTTCAAGTTGTTTAGTTTTTAGTTTGTCTTATTCTTTTTTAATCGCGATTGAAGTTTTATTTAATTCAACAACAACGTATTTGAAATTATGAAAATGATTTGATTCGGGATTATTTGTTGTTTTTTTTGGTTTTCAATTTGATGGTTTAGTAGTTATTATGTTATTTGTTGTTTTTATTGTTTCTACTTTGGTTCATATTTTTTCTATTGCTTATATGCGGGGGGATCCTCATGTTCCTCGATTTATGACATATCTCTCTTTGTTTACTTTTTTAATGGTTTTATTGGTAACTAGCGATAATTTTCTTCAATTATTTATTGGGTGAGAAGGGGTTGGCCTTTGTTCTTATTTATTAATTAATTTTTGATTAACTCGATTAGAGGCAAATAGAGCTGCTATTAAAGCAATGTTAGTGAATAGAATTGGTGATATTGGGTTGCTTTTAGCAATGTTTTTACTTTGGGATCTTTTTGGATCTCTAGATTTTTCTACAATTTTTAATTCTATTTTTTTTTCTAATCAAATATTTTTTATTTGTTTATTTTTATTTTTTGGGGTTATGGGAAAATCTGCTCAATTAGGATTACATACTTGGCTACCGGATGCAATGGAAGGTTATTGGGCCTTTTAATTAAAAAATTAATTAAAAAAATTACTATACATTAAAAAAACAATTTATTAGTAAAATAATTGTTTATTAATGGACAATAAAATATTTATTTTAATGTCTAAGAGACTTTATGTGATTTACTTTTTTTTATTTGATTAAATCTATTATTATTATTATTCCTTTACTTATTGCTGTTGCATTTTTAACTTTAGCAGAACGAAAAATTTTAGGGTATATGCAAATAAGAAAAGGGCCAAATGTTGTTGGAGGGGGGATCCTTCAACCTTTTGCAGATGGGGTGAAATTATTTATTAAAGAAATGATTCTTCCCCATCAAGCAAATAAATTTGTTTATCTTTTGGCTCCAGTTATATCTTTTACATTAGCTTTCTTTGTTTGAGGTTTTCTTCCTTATGAGAAAGGAGTGAGTATTAGTGATTTTAAAATTAGTCTTTTATGAATTTTGGCTATTTCTTCTATTAGTGTTTATGCAATTTTAATGTCTGGATGAGGAAGTAAGTCTAAATATGCTTTTTTGGGTGCTATTCGGGCGGCGGCTCAAATGATTAGTTATGAGGTTTCAATTGGGCTAATTCTTATTTCGGTTTTATTATGTGTTGGTTCTTTAAGTGTTACTGAAATTGTTTTAGCGCAAAATAATGGTATTTGGTTTTTTTTTCCACTATTTCCTGTTACAATAATGTTTTTTGCCTCGATTTTAGCAGAGACTAATCGTGCTCCTTTTGATTTAACAGAAGGAGAGTCGGAGCTTGTTTCGGGGTATAATGTTGAGTATGCCTCGATGTCTTTTGCTTTATTTTTTCTTGCTGAATATGCCCATATTATTTTAATGAGTTGTTTAACAACGATTTTTTTTTTGGGAGGATGGCTTTCTCCGATTTCAGATTTTAAGGGTGGGGCTGGATGGTTTGGTTTTAAAGTTGTTTTTATTATTTTTTTTTTTATTTGAGTAAGGGCTTCCTTTCCTCGAATTCGATATGATCAGCTTATGGCTTTGTTATGAAAAGGGTATTTGCCTTTAAGTTTAGGAATGGTCATTTTTGTGGCTAGTGTTCTCTTTGGGTGTAATGGCCCCCCTCCTATTTAAAATATTTTAATTAATTAAAGTGCCATTACGAAAACAAAATCCTATTTTATTTTTAATCAACGGATTTTTAGTTGATTTGGTTTCTCCTTCTAACATTACTTATTTATGAAATTTTGGATCTTTATTGGGATTGTGTTTGATTTTACAGATAGTCACTGGGTGTTTTTTGTCTATGCATTATTGTTCTGATGTTAATTTTGCTTTTGCTTCAATTGGTCATATCATGCGAGATGTTAATTATGGGTTTTTATTAAGATATCTTCATGCTAACGGTGCTTCTTTGTTTTTTTTTTGTCTTTATGTTCATATTGGTCGAAGTTTATATTATGGGGGGTATTTAAAATTTCATGTTTGAAGCATTGGAGTTGTTATTTTTTTATTAACAATGGCTATTGCTTTTATGGGCTATGTTTTGCCTTGGGGACAAATGTCTTTTTGAGGGGCAACTGTAATAACTAATTTATTGTCTGCTATTCCTTATTTTGGGATTGATATTGTTCAGTGAGTGTGAGGCGGGTTTAGTGTTTCTAATGCAACATTAAATCGGTTTTTTAGTTTACATTTTTTACTTCCTTTTATTTTAGTTTTTCTTGTTATTCTCCATTTAGTTTATTTACATGTTGATGGGTCTAATAATTCAACAGGATTAAATTCTTCAATTGACGGAGTTTCATTTCATACTTTTTATACATCAAAAGATTTTTTTGGTTTTTTTTTTCTTTTTTTTTTATTTTGTTTTTTTGTTTTTTTTTTGCCAAATTTATTAGGAGATGCTGAAAACTTTATTCAAGCGAATTCTTTGGTTACTCCGGTTCATATTCAACCAGAATGATATTTTTTATTTGCTTATGCAATATTACGTTCTATACCAAATAAATTAGGTGGGGTTATTGCAATGTTTTGTAGTATTTTTATTTTATTTTTTTTATCTATTTTACATCAAAGTCTTTTAAAGGGGCTTTTTTTTCGTCCTTTAGGTCGGATTGCATTTTGGTTTTTAATTATTGATTTTGCTTTATTAACTTGAATTGGATCACAAGTTGTAGAAGAACCTTTTATTTTAATTGGTCAAATACTCTCTTTTTTTTATTTTTTTTATTTTTTAGTTTTAATACCAGTTTTGGGAATTATTGAAAATCAATTATTAAATAAAAATTAATGAAATTTTTGTTTTAGGGGGTTTTCTTCTGAGCTTCGTCGTTTTAAGTCTTCGTTATTTTCTTTTAAAACTTTCTCTTTTTTATTTATTATTATTTTTTTGTTTTTTTTTTTTTAAATTAGAATGGGGAAAGCTTTTGGTTTTAATTGGTTCTTTTGCTGTCTTTCTTTTATTTGGACCAAAAAAAGAAGAACAAACAGATGTGCCCATTTTAAGTTTAATTATTGTTTTTGGAGTTTTTTGTTTAATTTCTTCAAGTAATTGACTTTCTATTTATTTAACCATTGAACTTTTTACTCTTTGTTTTTTTATTTTGATTGCTCGAGGGTCTGGTTATAGTGTGGAAGCAGGATTAAAATATTTTATTTTGGGTGCTCTTTCTTCTGGTTTATTTTTATTTGGGTGTGCTTTATTATGTGGTATTGGGGCTAATATACACTTTTCTCATATAGAACTTCTTTTTAATTCAAAACAAGTTTTTTCTGCTGTTTCGATACCAATTGGGTATCTTTTAATTATTGTTGCTCTTTTTTTTAAATTATCAGTTGCTCCTTTTCATATGTGAGTTCCTGATGTTTATGAGGGGGCACCTACTAAAATTGTTCTATTATTGGCTATTGTTCCAAAAATAGGGTTTTTTTCTCTTATAATTTCAATTGGATTGCCTGTAAATTTTTTTTTTTTAGGGATTCTTTTTTCTTTGTTTGTTGGAGCTTTGGGTGCTTTAAATCAAACTAAAATAAAACGACTTTTGGCTTATAGTGGGGTTGGCCATATGGGCTTTATTTTATGGGGTTTGGAAAATGGTTCTTTTGAAAGTTTACAAGCTAGTCTTGTTTATCTTTTTATATATATTGTGATGACAATTTGTGCTTTTTCTATTATATTAAGTTTTAATGTTTATAAAAATTTACTTGTTGAATTTAGTGGACTTTCTCGATACTTACCTTTTTTTTCGATTACTTTAGGTGTTCTTTTTTTTTCTATTGCAGGAATTCCTCCTTTTGCTGGATTTTTTGGAAAATGATTTATTTTGTTATCTGGAATTCTTTCTAAATCATATTTTATTTTTTTTTTTGCTGTTTTTTGTTCTGTTATAGCTGGGGTTTATTATATTCGAATTATAAAAATACTTTTTTTTCAAAAAAATTCTTTTCTTTTAATTACAATTAAAGCTTTAAAAAAAGAATCTAAATTAAATTTTAAAAAAGTTTTTTTAATTGGTTTTTGTTTTTATTTTATTCTTTTTTTTTTTCTTTCTCCACATTTTCTTTTTTTTTTTTTTTCTCAAATAATTTTTGATTTATTTTAAAATGGAATTTTTTTCTTTTTTTTTTATTTTAGGGATAATTGGCTCAGGAGTAATGGTTGTTTCAGCGTTAAATCCTGTTCTTTCTATTTTTTGATTGGTTCTTGTTTTTATAAATTCTGCAGTTTTTTTCCTTTTACTAGGAATAGATTTTCTTGCTTTGATGTTTTTACTTATTTATGTTGGGGCAATAGCTATTTTATTTTTATTTGTTATTATGTTATTAAATCTAACTGACTATCCCCCGGTTTTAAAAAGAGAGGTTGATATGACAAATTATATACCAATTGGATTTATAATTGGGATTTTTTTTTTTTCAGAAATTGCTTCAAGTGGATTATTTTTGGGTTCTTTTCAAATAGAGAATTGAGATCTTTCTTTTCCTTGATTTCTTATTTCTTATCATAATATTGAGGCCTTAGGGCAGATTTTATATGTGTCTGGTTTTTGTTTGCTTCTGCTGGCCAGTTTTATTTTATTAGTTGCTATGATTGGTGTGATTGTATTAACTCAAGAAACAGAATTTTTAAGTAAAAAACAAGATCTTTTTTTTCAAATAAACAGATAATGAATAGTTCTTCTTATTTTGAACAATTTAACATAGTGTGAATGTTTGGTTTTACGAATTCAACAATAATGATGACTTTTGTAATTATTGTTGTTTTATTACTTTTTAAAGGAATTGAATTAATTCCAAAAAGATGGCAATCGGTTTATGAATATCTAGAAAATTATTTTTATTATATAACAGTGCAAAATTTAGGAAATGTGGGTTTAATATATTTTTCTTTTATTGTTTCACTTTTTGTTTTTTTAGTTTTTTTAAATATTTTAGGGTTATGTCCTTACGTCTTTACACCGACAACGCATATCGTTGTTACTCTTGGGTTTTCTTTTTCTATTGTTATTGGAGTTACTTTTTCTGGATTTTATAAATTTAAAAAAGACTTCTTTAGCATTTTAATGCCTAGCGGTGCTCCTTTAATTTTAGCACCACTTTTAATTTTAATAGAAACAGTAAGTTATATTTCTCGGGGGGTTTCTTTGGGGATTCGTTTAGCAGCAAACCTTTCTGCCGGGCATCTTTTATTTGCAATTTTGGCAGGATTTGGTTTGGTTTTTAAACTAGCAATGTCTATAATGGTGTTTATTACGCTATTAGAGGTAGCCGTTGCGATAATACAGGCATATGTATTTTGTCTGCTCACATTAATTTATTTAGTAGACACAATTGTTCTACATTAAAAGTGATAAAATTAGAGATATGAGTGAATTAGAAATTATTTTTTATATAATATTTTTTGTGTCAGCAGGTTTCAATTGAGGTTTTTTTGTTATGTGGTATAATTCGTCTTCCCAAAGGTGGCTCCGGCATCAGATGGGTACTGATGATTGGGTGCATCCTCATAACTATATAAGTTATGTGCGCCGTCATGGTATTGCTGAGAGACAAGTAGGGCGAGAGGGGTCAACCGAGGTAATGTATGTAGAGTCGGGGAGGCGACCACGAAATGGGGGTTTAGAAGATGGTGAGCCAGAAAGTATTGAGAACTTGAGAGAGTGTGTCGTTAGGGCATTACGTCAGTTAGAAAGTAGAGAGAATTTGAGAGAGGGTGAAACTAGCGCATTAAGTGAGTCAGAAAGTAGAGAGAATTTGAGAGAGGGTGAAACTAGCGCATTAAGTGAGGCAGAAAGTAGAGACAATTTGAGGGAGAGTGTAGCTAGCGCATTAAGTGAGTCAGAAAGTAGAGGCGATTTAAGGGAGAGTGTAACTAGGGTATTACGTGAGTCAAGAAGCCAAGACGAAACATATGTATGTGATGGCAGGGTAAACATTGATGAGGCAGTTGAATCGACTCTTAGTTCGATCTCTTTTGAGGTTGGAGAGACGATGGTTCATGTGTGAAATCAATTTGACATGCTGTTTAACATATTGGCATGTAGGCCCCTGGTAGGCTGCATTTTTTTATCTTACCAGCTTTTAAAAATAGCAAATCAAATGCCAAACCCACGGGTTTATAGGTGATTTGTTTTGGTGTATATTTTATTAATCTTTGTTTTTTTTTTCCCTTAGTTATTTTAGATTTATTTAACATGGTCTCTGGCAAGCAGAATTTGGGTGGGGCATTAGCCTTAAAGGCTAGAAAAGAGAGCAAAAAATTTAATAGAGTTGAGAAAAAAAGTTTTAAAATGGTTCTTTGTATTTAAATTAGCTAAAAATCAATAAAATTTTTATTTAAAGAGTTTTTTTTTGTGTTTGTTATTGTAATGGTTCTTATTTATTTAATTGTTATTATGGCATTAGTTAACATCATAGGGATAGGGAGGGAGAGAAGATGTGTTTTAAAAAAGCGGGCTTTAGAGTGGTCTTTGGCTTTATTGTTTAGTACTTTAGTTTTTTGGGGCGGATTTGACGGAGAAAGTCATTTTCAATTTTTTAGTTTAGTAGAATGAAATATATTTTCTACTTTAGATTGAGGCCCGATTGTTTTTGCAGTCGATGGTGTTTCTTTGGTTTTTTTACTTTTAACGACTTTTTTAATTCCAATTTGTATTTTAATTAGCCAAAAATCAATAAAATTTTTATTTAAAGAATTTCTTTTGTGCTTGTTTTTTTTAGAAGTTTTATTAATAGGTGTTTTTATAGTGTTTGATCTTCTTTTGTTTTATCTTTTTTTTGAGGGGATATTAATACCAATGTTTTTTTTAATTGGTATTTGAGGCTCTCGAGAAGAAAAGGTTCGTGCTTCTTTTTATTTTTTTTTTTTTACTTTTATAGGCTCTCTCTTTTTTTTTTTTATAATACTTTTTTTATATCAAAGGATTGGAACAACAGACTATTTTCTTTTACTTAATATTAAATTATTTTTAAATATTCAAAAATGAGCCTTAGTTGGGATTTTTCTTAGTTTTGCGGTGAAACTACCTCTTATTCCATTTCATATTTGATTGCCACAAGCACATGTTGAGGCTCCTGTTGCGGGCTCTGTTATTTTGGCTGGAATTTTATTAAAATTAGGGGGCTATGGCCTTTTCCGTTTTTCTTGACCTCTTTTTCCGGGGGGTTCTTTATATTGGTCTCCAGTTATTGTTTTTTTTAGTGTTGTTGCTGTTGTTTATGGAGGCTTAATGACATGTCGTCAAATTGATTTTAAACGGCTTGTTGCTTACTCTTCTGTTGCTCATATGGGACTTGTGCCTTTGGGTCTTTTTACACATGTTATAGAGGGGTTAATTGGGGCTCTTTTTTTAATGTTGGCGCACGGATTTGTTAGCTCTGCTCTTTTTATTGGAGTAACTTTTTTGTATGATCGCCATCATACTCGTTTAATAAAATATTATCGGGGTTTGACTTTGACAATGCCTCTTTTTGTTATTACAATGTTAATTTTGTCTTTGGCGAACATGGGTTTTCCTCTTAGTTGTAATTTTGTTGGAGAATTTTTTTCTTTATTAGCAGTCTTTCAATATCATTACGGAGTTGGAATGTTTGTTATTTTAGGGGTTCTTTTTTCTGCAATTTATTCTCTTAGTCTTTTTAATCGTATTTCTTTTGGTGGAGGATCTAATTATTTACTTTTTAATAGAGACTTAAGTCGACGAGAGATTTCTGTAATTTTTCCTTTTCTTTTAATTATCTTGGGGGGAGGGATTGTGCCTTTTCCTATTATTGATTTAATTAAAAATAGTCTTGTTTTTAGTCCGGGGGGTTAAGGCGGAGGATTTTTCCTCCAGTCTTAGGGAAAAAAAAATATTTAGTTTAGGTTATACATGCTAGTGTGTGCGAATGGGTGAGGATAAAAATAAAAAAAGTTTTTTTTTTGTTGTATTAAAAAAAGAAAAGTTTTTTATTTTTTTTTTTGAAGATGCATGGTCTAACCACATTTTCCCTGAAACAAAAGAAAACCTTTGGCAGCAGTAACAAATTTTATGAAATATACGAAAGTAGGACATAGGTAAGAGAAAAAAAATCTGTCAAATAGAAGTGCCAGCAGACGCGGTAAGACTTAAGGATTTATTTTTTTTATAAAAAGCAAAAAGCGTGTTAAGGATTAAAAAAAAAAATAAATAGAATTTTTTTGGTAATTGTGAAATGTTAGAATGAAAAAAAGAATTTTTTATATGAAAATAATTTATTTTTTTTTTTTTTTTCTTAAAGACGAAGGTTTTGAGAGCAAACAGGATTAGAGACCCTGGTAGTCTATACAGTAAAAAAATATCGCTTGAGTAGTACGGTCGCAAGATTAAAATTCAAGAGACTTGGCTGTTCGGTTGTTAATTAGAGGAGCGCGCCGCTTAATTCGATAATCCGCGAGAGACCTTACCGAAGTTTGAATCTATAAACAGGTGTTGCATGGCCGTCGTCAATTTCTGTTTAAGACAAAGAGGGGTTTAATCCTATCAAGGTTGAAGTCAGGTATTATGACCCTTATATTTCGGGGTTAGGCGCGCTACATTTCTCTCTTAGAAAAGGAGGGGTTCGGATTGTCTTTAAAATAAGATAATGAAGTTGGATTTAATAGTAATTGAAAAGTAGTGCGTTTCAATGAACGTGAAAACAATGTTAGTACACATAGCCCGTCGCCAGCCCAGAAATAGGCTGTAAGTCGTAACATAGTAAGAGTGAGGGAACTGGCTCTTGATGCAGTTTCATTCGTATCATTTAGTTGAGCCTTCTCCATGGCCTTTCGTTGGAGCAATTGGCTCTTTTTTTATTACTGTTGGTGCAGTGGTTTTTTTTCATTATGGGTTTAGTTTTTTTTTATATTTGGGGCTTTTGGTTGTTGTTGGAGTAATGTTTGTTTGATGACAAGATGTTATACGAGAATCAACTTTTCAAGGTCACCATTCTTTAATTGTAAAACAAGGGATTAAATATGGTATGATTTTATTTATTCTTTCAGAAATTTTGTTTTTTTTTTCTTTTTTTTGGGCTTTTTTTCATAGTAGTTTAGCACCGGTTGTTGAACTTGGAGTCGTTTGGCCTCCACAAGGAATTGTTGCATTAAATCCCTTTTCTGTTCCTTTATTAAATACTGCTGTATTATTAAGTTCTGGGGCAACGGTTACATGGGCGCATCATGCAATACTTTGTGGTTTAAAAAAAGAGGCTCAATTTGCTTTATTTTTAACTCTTTTTTTGGGTGTTATGTTTACGGGGTTGCAAGCATTTGAATATTATGAGGCGCCTTTTACTTTATCTGACTCTGTTTATGGGGCCACTTTTTTTGTTGCGACAGGGTTTCATGGACTACATGTTATAATTGGTACTACTTTTCTTTTTATTTGTTTTTTACGTTTACTTTCTAATCAATTTACTCGTCGTCAACATGTTGGGTTTGAAGCCGCGAGTTGATATTGGCACTTTGTCGATGTGGTTTGATTATTTTTATATTTATGTATTTATTGATGAGGCTCATAAAAACTTCTTTAATGCAAAATCTTTTTGTTTTTATAAATGTTTTGGCTTGGTTATGTGTCCTCTGGTTTAATCATCTTTATTATTCGGATAGTCCAGAGACTTGACTTTTAGAGTTTCAAGATGTTGGGGATCCTATTGTAGAAGAAATTGTTTTTTTTCATGACCAAGTTATGTTTTTATTAATTATTATAGTTACTGTTGTTTTATGACTTTTTGTTGAAGCTTTTAAAAATAAGTTTTATGATCGTCATTTAATCGATGGTACATTTTTAGAAATTGTTTGAACGATTATTCCTGCTGTTATATTGATTTTTATTGCATTGCCCTCTCTTAAATTATTATATTTAATGGATGAGGTTATTTCTCCAGCTTTGACAATTAAAGTTATTGGGCATCAATGATATTGATCCTATGAATATTCTGATTATGAAGGAGATACGCTAGGGTTTGATTCTTATATGATTCCTACTTCGGATTTAGTTTCTGGAGAGAATCGTTTGTTAGAAGTTGATTATAAACTTTTAATTCCTATTCAAACACATACAAGATTTTTAGTTACTGGGGCAGATGTTTTACATTCTTTTGCAGTTCCTTCTTTAGGGTTAAAAATCGATGCGGTTCCGGGTCGTCTAAATCAAACTGGTGTTTTTATAAAACGAGCCGGGGTTTTTTTTGGACAATGTTCTGAAATTTGTGGGGCAAATCATTCTTTTATGCCAATTGTGATAAAGGGAGTTGGTTTAAATGAATACGTTCAATATTTAAATTATTTAAAATGTATTATAAATACTTAGTTATTATTATTATTTTATTTTTATTGGGGAGTTGGGGTATAATTTTAAATAGAGGACATTTTATTATTATGCTTGTTTCTATTGAATTAGTTTTATTATCAACTTTTTTTTTTTTTTTAATAAGCTCTAAAGAAATAGATCTTTTAATAGAACAGATTTTTATGATTATGGGATTAACTATTGCTGCGGCAGAATCTTCAATTGGTTTAGCTATTTTAGTTGCATATTATAGAATTCGAGGAACAATTGTTTTAAAATCTTTTAGTTCTTTGCGAGGATAATGATTAATCTTTTTATTTTTTTTTTTCTTATTTTTATTTTGGCGGGGTTATTTATATTTCTTTCTTTTTTGATAGGGGAAAAAATTCCAGATCGAGAAAAGGTTTCTGCTTATGAATGTGGTTTTGCCCCCTTTAATTTTTTAGGGCGTCCTTTTTCAATACGTTTTTTTTTAATTGGTATTTTATTCTTGATTTTTGATTTAGAAATCTCTTTTTTTTTCCCCTGATGTGTTTTATATAATTCGACTGCTCCGTTTGGGTTTTGAACTATGATAGGTTTTTTTTTTGTATTAGTTTTGGGTTTGATATACGAATGAGTAATGGGGGGATTGGAATGAGAGTAAAAAGAGAGTAAAAGAAAAAGTCCTATCTATTATGAAAATAATAGAAATTTTATACCAACTCCGGTTTCTGCTTTAATTCATGCTGCAACGATGGTTACTGCAGGTGTTTTTTTATTAATTCGTGCTTCTCCTTTATTTGATGTTGTTCCTCTTATATTAATTATTATTTCAATCGTTGGGGTTTTAACCGTGTTTATTGCAGGCACAATTGGTTTAGTTCAAAATGATTTAAAAAAAATAATCGCTTATTCTACTTGTAGTCAATTAGGCTATATGGTTGTTGCTTGTGGGCTTTCTCATTATGCAATTAGTCTCTTTCATCTTATGAATCATGCTTTTTTCAAAGCTTTATTATTTTTGAGTGCTGGGTCTATTATTCATGCGGTAGTTGATGAACAAGACATAAGGAAAATGGGGGGTTTATTGTCTTTTCTTCCTTTGACTTATGTTTTTTTTTTGATAGGCTCTTTTTCTTTAATGGGGTTTCCTTTTTTAACAGGATTTTATTCAAAAGATTTAATTTTAGAATTTGCTTTTGGACAATTTTATTTAATTTTTGTGTATTGATTAGGTTGTTTTTCTGTTTTATTAACAATTACATACTCTATTCGTTTAATTTATTTAGTTTTTTTATCCAATATTAATTTAAAACGAGCAAACATTTTTTTTCTTAAAGAAGGAGAATTTTTATTTTTAATTCCTTTGGGTATATTAACTTTAGGAAGTGTTTTTTGAGGCTATTTAAGTAAAGAAATAATTTGGTCTTTTCAAATAGATGTTTTTTCAATACTTTCTTTAAAAATAAAAATATTTCCAATTTTATTTTGTTTTATTGGACTTTTTGGAACGATATTTTTTTTTTTTTTTTTTTCTTCTCAAATTTTTGGTTATCCCCTTCAGGTGGTCGGATCTTCTGTTTTTTCTCTTTATAATTTTTTTGGTTCTGCTTGACAAATAAATTTTTTTTTTAATTTTTTCTTTATAAAAAAAATAYATAAAATAGGACATTTAATTACTAATTTAACAATTGATAAAGGTTTATTAGAGGTTGTCGGGCCCAGGGGTGTTGTTCAATTTTTTATTTTTCAAACTCAAAAGTTGAGTAGTTTACAATCGGGGTTAGTATTTAATTATGCTTTAGTTTTTTTTCTTGGGATACTTTTTTTAATTTTTGCACTTTAATTAAAATTTTTGAAAGAGTTAAGTTAAAGTAAACTGTTGATCTTCAAAATCAACGATGTAGGTGCAAGTCCCACACTCTTTGAGTGCCTCAGTTAAAAGTAAGCTTTTATAAGATACAATATTGATGGGGTTTTTCGGTTTTATTTTTATTGTTAATTTTTTTTGAGATTGTTGTTTTTCCTTTAATAAAACGTAATTGATGGATAAGAAAGTTCTTAATGAAGTGCGATGGCGCCATCTTAACAAAAATTTGGTTACAAAAAGAAATTTATAAAAAAAAAAAAAAAGTATGGTGTAATATTAAAATGTTTGTACTTTAACTTAATTTTTAATTGGTTTAGCTATTTTAGTTGGATATTATAAAATGCAAAAAACAATTGTTTTAAAATCTTTTGATATTAAAAATTTATGGAAGAGTTAAGTTAAAGTAAACTGTTGATCTTCAAAATCAACGATGTAGGTGCAAGTCCCACACTCTTTGAGTGCCTCAAAAGTATTTAGCTTTTGCAAAAAATAGTATGTCTTGAGTTGATATGTTCAAAATTATGTGGTTGGGTAGAAGTTTAGTTATAAGAGTTGCAATACTTTTTATTTTGGCATTAATAATAGTTATTTTTAGATTTAAAGTGAGTTATTTTATAATAATTGTTAGTATATTGTATAAGTGTTTAAAAAAAAATTTGTTCGTTCATGCTGAGGGTCCGCCCCGTAAGCGTGCTAGAGTTAAAAAAAAACCATTGTGAAATATGCCAAAAAAGATTAAAAATGAAGTAAAAGAGAGAGCCCAAAATAAAGATTTGGGTTATCCAGCTGAGGTTTAAAAACCATTAAATTTACTTGAATTTAAATACTTTACAAAAGAGCAAAAAGACAAATTAGTGGCGGTGTTAATTGAGTGAGCAAACAGTGTCGCGGCCGGAGAGCCAAACGAGGGGTTATAAAATGTGTTAATAGGGTGGGCAGAAAGCGAAGTGTCTGAAGATTTAAACGACGAATCTGAGGAGAACCCCGGAGAATAAGTCGGCAGAGTAGGACCCCGGGGAGTAAGTAGAGGCAGGGTCATGGTCTCCTAGCCCCAAGTCTTGAGATAGAGGGTTCCAAGCCATAGAATTCGACATAAGGGGCGTTAGGGGCAAGCCCATGATGTCAAATCTTGTTTCGGCCGCGGTGTACTAGCCCCAAATCTTGAGATAAATGGTTTCTAGTCATTGAATTCGATGGATTTTTTCAACCAATCATAAAGATATCGGTAGTTTGTATCTAATTTTTGGTGGGGGTGCTGGTTTAATCGGGACGGCGTTTAGTATGCTTATACGACTCGAGCTTTCTGCGCCCGGAGCGATGTTAGGAGATGATCATCTTTATAATGTAATTGTTACAGCACATGCTTTTATTATGATTTTTTTTTTGGTTATGCCCGTTATGATTGGGGGGTTTGGTAATTGATTGGTCCCATTATATATTGGGGCGCCGGATATGGCGTTTCCCCGACTAAACAATATTAGTTTTTGACTTTTGCCCCCTGCGCTTTTTTTATTATTAGGCTCTGCTTTTATTGAACAAGGGGCGGGGACGGGGTGAACAGTTTATCCTCCTCTTGCTAGTATTCAAGCACACTCCGGAGGTTCGGTTGATATGGTTATTTTTAGTCTTCATTTAGCTGGGGTTTCTTCTATTTTAGGTGCTATAAACTTTATTACTACAATTTTAAATATGCGAGCCCCGGGTGTGTCTTTTAATAAACTACCTTTATTTGTTTGATCTATTTTAATAACAGCTTTTTTATTGCTTTTATCTTTACCTGTTTTAGCTGGTGCTATTACTATGTTGTTAACAGATAGAAACTTTAATACGACTTTTTTCGATCCAGCGGGTGGCGGGGACCCAATATTATTTCAGCATCTATTTTGATTCTTTGGGCATCCAGAAGTTTATATTTTAATTTTGCCTGGTTTTGGTATGATTTCTCAAATAATCCCGACTTTTGTTGCTAAAAAACAAGTTTTCGGGTATTTAGGAATGGTTTATGCCATGCTTTCTATTGGGCTTCTGGGATTTATTGTTTGAGCTCATCATATGTTTACTGTTGGGATGGATGTAGATACAAGAGCATATTTTACTGCTGCTACTATGATTATTGCTGTGCCAACTGGGATTAAAGTTTTTAGTTGGTTGGCAACTATTTATGGAGGTGTTCTTAGGTTAGAGACTCCAATGCTTTGAGCTATGGGGTTTGTTTTTTTATTCACAGTTGGTGGTTTAACTGGGGTTGTATTAGCAAATAGTTCTCTTGATATTGTTCTACATGATACATATTATGTAGTTGCGCATTTTCATTATGTTCTTTCTATGGGGGCTGTTTTTGCTATTTTTGGGGGATTTTACTATTGAATTGGAAAAATAAGTGGTTATTGTTATAATGAATTTTTTGGGAAAGTTCATTTTTGATTAATGTTTATCGGGGTTAATTTAACTTTTTTCCCTCAACATTTTTTAGGTTTAGCAGGATTTCCAAGACGATACTCGGATTATGCAGATGCTTTTTTGGGCTGAAATTTAATAAGCTCTTTAGGGTCTATTATTTCTATTTTGAGTGTTGTTTGGTTTTTATATATTGTTTTTGATCTTTTTGTTACAGAAGAAAAATTTTTGGGTTGAAAAGAAGGGTTTTCTTTAGAATGAATTCATTCTTCTCCCCCCTTATTTCATACTTATGAGGAGTTGCCTTTTGTACAAAAATAAATAATTTTTAGAATAGTGCCGGGTTTATGTACCGGTTT